TTTTTTTCAAAACATTAGATTCTGTATCGAGAGAGTAGTATGAGATAAGGGGTATTTCCGATTTTCTCTTATTTATCGGGAGTTCAGTTCAGCGTCACAAACTTTTTTGTTTTCATGCCGGAGAGTTCTTAACAATATTTATGTTATGAAAGAGTACGAAAAAAAAATATTTTTTCCTTATTTGATCGGATTAAAAAGAAACTTTGGGATTGCTGAATCACAGACAAAAAAAAGAAAAAATAAACATATAAAGCAACGGAGCCATCATAGTATTTTTGAACTCCTCCGAAAGGAAGGATGGCAATTTGATTATTTACCCATCTGAGTCTGATAGATTCTATTTTTCTCTTTCTTCAATAGAAAGGAGGGGGGTCAATTTTCTTGTAGAGCCGTATGCACAAAAGATGCCTGTACGGTTGTTCAATTCTATCTTTTTTCTATTCTTTATCTTTCTTTTCTCTTTGCTTTATCATGCGAGATAGGGGAAGCTTTTATTTTGTTATATCATCAGGGTAATGATACATGAACCTTATAGTGCTTTTTATATGGCACAAGTAGGCGAATTTGTCCTGGAAGCGATAGAACTGATGAAACTGCGTGAAACCCTCACAAGGGTTTATGCAGAAAGAACGGGCAAACCCTTCTGGGTTGTACACGAAGATATGGAAAGAGATATTTTTATGTCAGCAACAGAAGCCCAAGCTTATGGAATTGTTGATTTTGTAGCGGTTCAAGGAAAATAACATGGATTTCGCGCAAATCTGTGATTTGAGATTTTATCTTCGAATTGAATATTCTATATAAATAGAAGTAATTCACCATCATTCGGTTAGGATCAATCTAAACCAACCCATCATATTATGTATACGATTCAACATGCCAACTATTAAACAACTTATTAGAAATACAAGACAGCCAATCAGAAATGTCACGAAATCCCCCGCTCTTCGGGGGTGCCCTCAGCGTCGAGGAACATGTACTAGGGTGTATGTGCGACTCGTTTAGATCATGAACTGGCACAAAAGCAAGAAAACCACTTTTACAGTATCAATGATCAGTACCGGTGAATGGGATAGGATGGAAAAAGGAACTCCATCCATTATTCAAAAAAAAAACTCTACCATATCCCTCTATTGTGTATGAAGTTTATGGTTTCCGTTGGTGTAAATCCAATCACCTGAATTTAAGATGATAAGAAATTCTCCATTGGTAACAAATGGTTATCCATTAAGCGGAGGAAATCTTATTTAAAAAGCATAAAACATAAAGATTAGGTAGGCTCCCAATCTGGCAAGAACGGACTAAGAGGGTCAGCTACCCAGCAAACTTTCATAATTAAATACCGTTACTGTATAGGTAGATCTGATTGTGAAAGACCTATTACTGGATAATTCATGGGTAGAGCCAAAGCGTGTGAACTATACAAGTTCCCAATAACATCAATTAGTTGATTAAATAGTAAATTAAAGTATAAAGTAAAGGCTCCGGTGTATAGAGAAGACCTCACCGTTTAAGAAGTAACCATAGAAACGAAGGAACCCACTATTTCTTTTTTTATTTCTTTTATTTACTATATTTTTGATACCTAGGAAAATACAATTTCTTAGTTCTGTCTTATTTCGCAGTGAAATACCTAAAAAAAAAATCGTGGTCGGGAAGGTTAGAGTAGCCAAAGCCATTGGAATTTTGATTTTATACATTGGAAAAATCCGTTTTGTTATTAATAGACTAGGAAGGGGGAAAAGAATAACTGAAAGAAAGGCAATCAATTAGTTATTCGTCAAAGTTTCATTTATTCAATGACCAGAATTAAACGGGGATATATAGCTCGGAGACGTAGAACAAAAATTCGTTTATTTGCATCAAGCTTTCGAGGGGCTCATTCAAGGCTTACTAGAACTATTACTCAACAGAAACTAAGAGCTTTAGTTTCGGCTCATCGGGATAGGGATAGGAAAAAGAGAGATTTTCGTCGTTTGTGGATCACTAGGATAAACGCAGTAATTCGCGAAAGGGGAGTATCCTATAGTTATAGTAGATTAATACACGATCTGTACAAGAGACAGTTGCTTCTTAACCGTAAAATACTTGCACAAATAGCTATATCAAATAGGAATTGTCTTTATATGATTTCGAACGAAATCATAAAGGAAGTAGATTGGAAAGAATCCACCAGAATAATTTAAATGGAGTTACCCGGAGAATGAACTCCGGGAAGGTAGAGTAGAAATTAGTATGAGAAAATAGACTAAAGTAGTCAAAATGAATGAACACGTTCAATTCAATAAAAACAGATTTCTTTTTTTCCGATTCATTTTTTTCTTACGACACGATACTCAAATCTAGATTCACTCAAATCTAGATTCTTGTAATTATGATTCAAGTGAAGAAAAAGTAAGCCTATTTATTTCGGGCTTTAAAACCAGTAGTTCTAGCGGTCGACTCGGTTCTTTCAAATTGTTTCTCATTATTGAGAAAAGGTAACAAAGATAAAATACGA